TCGGAGGTCTACAGCCATTATGTGGCATAGGGGTTACATCCCGTACGAAAGTTAATAGTATACCACTTCTACGAATAGCTCGTAATGCTGCGTCTCTTCCGAGACCGGGACCTTTTATCATGACTTCTGCTCGTTGCATACCTTGATCTACTACTGTACGAATAGCATTTGCTGCGGCAGTTTGAGCGGCAAAGGGTGTCCCTCTTCTCGTACCCTTGAATCCACAAGTACCGGCCGAGGACCAGGAAACCACCCGCCCCCGCACATCTGTAACTGTGACTATGGTATTATTGAAACTTGCTTGAACATGAATAACTCCCTTTGGTATTCTACGTGCACTCTTACGTGAACCAATACGTACATTCCTACGTGAACCAGTTCTCGGTATAGCTTTTGCCATATTGTATCATCTCATAAATATGAGTCAGAAATATATGGATATATCCATTTTATGTCAAAACAGATTTCTTATTTGTACATTGAGCCCTTTAGCGGGTCTGATTATCCTTGTCTTTGTTTATGTCTCGGGTTGGAACAAATTACTATAATGCGCCCCCGCCTACGGATTAGTCGACATTTTTCACAAATTTTTCGAACGGAAGCTCTTATTTTCATATTTGTCATTCCTTATCTTAATTCTTTTTTGGTAGAAAATAAGTTTCTTGAAATTTTGCATTTCGAATCGTATCGAATAAAAATGACCTAATCTTTCGAATCCTTGTTTCGAAGTCGATAAATTATACGTCCTCTGGTTGAATCATAACGACTTACTTCAATTTTGACTTTATCTCCTGGCAGTATCCGTATAAAACTACGTCGGATCTTTCCTGAAACGTAACCTAGAATCAGATCTTCATTATCTAACCGAACTCGGAACATACCATTGGGAAGCGATTCAGTAATTAAACCTTCATGAATCCATTTTTGTTCTTTCATTTCAGGTAAAGCCTCCCTGAAGTATCAATTAATGGAGGAAAGACGATATTAGACAACTCACCCCCTTTCTTTTTTTTTTTACAAATAGGAAGAGGTTTCGGATCCCATTTGGATATTAAATGGATTACCATATATAACACAAAATTTCTCCACCGATTCGTTCTAGTCGAGCCTCCCGGTCTGTCATTATACCCCGAGAAGTAGAAAGAATTACAATTCCCATCCCACCTAAAATTCTAGGAATTCGTTGAGAGTTAGAATAGATTCGTAAACCGGGTCTACTGATCCGTTTTAAATTTAAAAAATTTCTATAGGGTCTTTTCCCATTCCTTCTATGTCGAAGGGTTAAAACCAAAAAATATTTGTTTTTTTCTCGATGTTTTCTGACGTTTTCGATAAAACCCTCTCGGAAAAGTATTTTAACAATATTTTCGGTAATATTAGTAGATGCTATGCGAACAACTCTTTTTCTATCCATATCAGCATTTCGTATAGAGGTTATTATCTCAGCAATGGTGTCTCTACCCATGATGAACTAAAATTATTGGTGTCTCAAAATTGGATATAATCAACATGTTTTTCTTTTTTTTTTATTGATTTATGAATAGGAATTTTGCAAGGTATATGCGTGAGACACAATCTACGAATTAATCTAGTTCTTAATCTATTTCTTTCAAATACCCCAAAGATATCACGATCTCATTTTATTTTATAATACCTCGGGAGCTAATGAAACTATTTTAGTAAAATTCAATTGTCTCAATTCACGGGGGATTGCCCCAAAAATTCGAGTTCCTTTTGGATTTCCTTCTTGATCAATCACAACTGCAGCATTGTCATCATATCGTATTATCATACCGCTGTCACGTTTTAGTTCTTTACAGGTACGAACAATTACAGCTCTCACTACTTCTGATTTTTCTAGGGGCATATTTGGTACTGCTTCTTTAATCACAGCAACAATAACGTCACCAATATGAGCATATCGACGATTACTAGCTCCTATGATTCGAATACACATCAATTCTCGAGCCCCGCTGTTATCCGCTACATTTAAATGGGTCTGAGGTTGAATCATATCAAATTTTTTGTTTATTCTTCCAATGCAAAGGATGAAGAAAATAAAAGAAATATTGTTTGTCCAAAAAAAGAAACCTGCGTTTTTGTTTCATCCCTAAGATTCATCTCTGTCGGTTCTACATTTTTATCCCGAAATAATAAATTGAGTTCGTATAGGCATTTTAGATGCTGCTATTAAAATAGCCCTTCTAGCTATATTTTCGGTTACTCCACCCATTTCATATAGTATTCGCCCCGGTTTAACAACAGCTACCCAATATTCAGGGGATCCTTTCCCCGAACCCATACGTGTTTCAGCAGGTCTTACTGTAACTGGTTTGTCTGGAAATATACGGACCCATATTTTTCCACCACGGCGTGCATTTCGTGTCATTGCTCGTCGACCTGCTTCGATTTGTCTAGATGTGATCCAAGCGGGTTCAAGTGCCTGAAGAGCATATTTACCGAAACAAATATGATTACCTCGATAAGATATTCCCTTCAT